TCCGGTTCCGTTCCGATGTGCGATAAAACAAAAAATGTTCTATGGAACTAGTCCCACCCATTTTATTTGATTTCATTCAACGATTGATCAAAATTATATGTAATTAATTGGATGCAATTGGATCTCAATATTGATATTGTATTGATATGTAAGGATTCAGACTAATGAATTTGTCCGTTTGTATTCATGCTTGTATTAATGCGGGAGAATGATAAAGAAAAGGACCCCAATCCAAGAATTTTCAAACGAGATTCATAAAAAATGGATTAGGGGTGGGGTCGAACTGGGTATATATAATTTAATGGTTATAAGCCAAATCTTCTGTATGTTTCAAAGAATGATTCTATTCTAGAATCGGGGTGAATATAAGATGTGCATTTTTGGTTTACGTTATGGAAGAAAGCCATGTATATGTGATATTAGATATTTACCAGTTCTATATGAATATATCTTATCGACTTTCTTTCCTACCCCACCGTGAATTTAGATAGGAATTACAATAGAAGTCCTTCCGCTTCGTCTGGGCCGAATGAATAAACAGATGAAATCAAGCATATAGAAGAGAAAGAGTGCAGAATTGAAAGAACGGTTCATAACAAATAAATGAAATGGAAGAAAGAACTAGGTCCGATTGATTATGTGGATTGATTATGGATTGATAAAGACTCCATGGATAGGAAAGGAACTAAAAACGCGAGATCGAAGCAGTTCTGCTCATTCAATAATCTCATTATTTTAGTAGTTCATAGTTATTTCGACTGGATGGATCTTAGGAATAATATAATAAGTCATAATTAATTAGTTGCTTGTATCATTAACCATTTCTTTATTTTTATGCGAGGAGCTTACCATGAATCCACTGATTTCTGCTGCTTCCGTTATTGCTGCTGGATTGGCTGTAGGGCTGGCTTCTATTGGACCTGGAGTTGGTCAAGGTACTGCTGCGGGTCAAGCCGTAGAAGGTATCGCGAGACAACCAGAGGCAGAGGGTAAAATACGAGGTACTTTATTGCTTAGTCTGGCTTTTATGGAAGCTTTAACAATTTATGGACTGGTCGTGGCATTAGCGCTTTTATTTGCAAATCCCTTTGTTTAATCCTAGAAATCTGAAAGTCTTTGTTTTGTCTTTCTTATTTTATTACCTTGGATTTGCCACTTGATTTTTCTAATTATATCAATATTTCATTCCTACATTAACATATTCGTTGAGATAATACCCCGTGGGAAGGACTAATTTGAGGATCAGGAATTAGCGGATCCACTCGCTTTCTTCCTTCCCGTTCTTAGTCCAACGGAACCTTTTTTTTTTTCAAGAAGCGTTGCAACAAATGAGGTATTTCACAATTGATACGAGACCTGGGACCTAATTCTACTAAGTATTTTCTTTTTATTTTTTTGGAACTTCAATTTAATATATTGAAGAGATATTGAGATATTGAAGAGATATTGAGAAAAAAGTAAATGAATCAAAAATAAATCAAATTCAAATCAAAAAGGGAAAAGTAATACAAAAAGAACTCTGTTCAATTTTAGTCCTATCTATAAGAGGAGATCATATGAAAAATGTAACCGATTCTTTCGTTTCCTTGGGTCACTGGCCATCCGCCGGGAGTTTCGGATTTAATACCGATATTTTAGCAACAAATCCAATAAATCTAAGTGTAGTCCTTGGTGTATTGATTTTTTTTGGAAAGGGAGTGTGTGCGAGTTGTTTATTTCAAGAATAAGCTGGATCTAACCAGCTGCGCTTTATTCTTTATAACTAGGAAAGGAAGGTGCACGATCTCGCGAATTACTTCTGAATAAATTCAGAAATCATATGTACGAACCATAGCATTTCGTGATTCATTGGTAAATAAACTTTGATTCTCTATCAACCAATAATATGGGACCCTAAACATGGTTAAAACTAAATTATTTGAAGTCCGGGCGCAACATTGGTGTTCTTTCTACCACTATGTTAGTATGGAGATGGTTTCAAAATGAATAGTTGCATTTTATCCGATATAGAACACTCATATCGATAAAAAGATTTGAACCTTTTACTGGAAAAATGGAAATCCCATCCTTTTTTTGTCCAATGCGGAATCGACGACCTATGTATAAAGTAAGCGGAATTTTTTGGATTTGAAGAAAAAGAAAGAACATTCAAATAAAAAAAAAGAAACAACTTTGCCGATAATTACAGATTTTTTGTCTGGTCGGAAGAGTCCTCCTAATATTCTGGTCTTGGATCAACGATCAGTTTCAATATTTTGGAATCCGAACATAGAAGAGAGGATAAGCTCATTACCTAAATAAAAAAGAGATAAGATATGGGAATTTCCCATAAGTAAGTGAGCGTGAGAGCCAAATGAATCGAAAGATTCATGTTTGGTTCGGGAAGAGATCATGGAATTTAAAAAATTAATGGGAAGATAATCTACTTTCATTAAGTGATTTATTAGATAATCGAAAACAGAGAATCTTGAGTACTATTCGAAATTCAGAAGAGCTACGC